TGTTATTTAATATAATTTTTATACTTGTCGGTTTAGATTTTGTAAATTGTAAGCATTTCTCTTTAATTTGTTGGTAATTTGATTTTATTTTAATATAAGATATTATATAATATATAAATTAATTATTTGAATAAAATAACCTAATTTACTAAAAAAGAGGTTATTTATATTATAATAATTACTTAAATAAAATACAGATTATCTATAAATAATGTAAAGTTATTGTTGAAAAATAGAGTATATATATATATATGATTTATATTAATATAAATCTAAATTATTAAAATACATGTTAATTATATTATAAATGATTACATGTTAAATTTATTGAATTATAATTAATTATTATCTAATAGAACCTTATTATTATATATATATATATAAAAAAAATAATTGATGGTACTAATTTATTTTATGTATAGAAATATTAAATATTTATTGGTAAATAAAGTAGTAACAGTATATCCTACAGATCTCATTTAATAATATAAAAAAAAAATGAGATCTGTAGGATATACTGTTACTACTAGGGAATAAATTAACTTTTATTATACACTTGAAGTTAATCCTACAGGAGCTTTTTTTTTTGTCCCTTATTTTTTATTTATTTATTTAAGTGTTGTTGATTTGGGCAGAAAAGAAAGGCGAAGTTGTATTCGGTTGATAAGTTGGTTAAAATGTATGGAGAAATTCGGGTTTTACTTTTTTATTTTTATTAGTTTATTATCCTATAATATCTTTATTGTTGACCCGTTTTTAGGTGTTATACGTTACTCAATTAGTTTTATTCTTGCTAATTTATTTGCTTTAAAATTATTTTATATGTAAGTTTTTGCGTGGATTATGTATTTTATTTATCTAGATGATTATTTATTTTTTTATTTTTCGCAGTAATGAATTTTATAAATTTATGTAAATTTGATTTGGTAATTTTTATTTATTATTGGTAAAATTTGTGCCAGCATCCGCGGTTATACAATGGATATTAGTGAATATTTTTGGTTAAAGTAGTTGAAAATTATTGTATTATGAAGTTATTATTTTATTTTTAGGTGAAATTTTAATTTTTTCTATAACTTTATTTTGTTTTGAGGCTATAAAATCTTTAATTTTAAACTAGGATTAGATACCCTATTATTTTAGATATAAATTATTTTAACCTAGGTAGTATTAGTTAAGGTCTTGAAACTTAAAGAATTTGGCGGTATTTTAGTCTATTTAGAGGAATCTGTCCCTTGATCGATAATCCGCGTTTTACCTTACCAAGTTTATTGTATGTATACCGCCGTTATAATGAGAATCTTTTTAGGGTTAATTAATTTTCTTGAATTGTTTTTAAAATTTATTTCAGGTCAAGGTGCAGCTTATAATTTGGTGGAGATGGATTACATTTATATTTATTATTGGATTATTTATTGGAATTTTAATATGAAATTGGATTTAATTGTAATTTTTTGAAGATTGTGAAGATGATATTAGCTCTATAATATGTACACATCGCCCGTCGCTCTCATTATTAATTAGTTGAGATAAGTCGTAACATAGTGGTTGTACCGGAAGGTGTAGCTAGAATGAAATTAGAAGATATATACAGATTAAATCTTTATAGATAAGAATTTCATTTACACTGAAAAGGTTTCCGTGCAATTCGGTATAGTCTGATAAATTATAGAAATTATTTTTTTTATTTATTTTAATTGTTTTTCTAAAAATTAATTTGTTGTTTTTGTATATTTTGTAGATTTAATTTTTTTAATTATAGTTAATTTTTACTGTATTGGGTATAATTATTAATTTTTAGAAGTAGACTTGTTGTTGTACCTTGTGTATCAGGGTTTATTAAATTGTATTATATATTTTTTGTTTCCCGATTTTAAAGGATTTAAGTAGATATTTTAGTTATTGTGTCATAAATATTAATAATGTTTATTTGGTGGTGAAATATTATTCGACTTTAATGGTATCTGGTTTTTCAGGAAATAAATTTAATTTGGATATTAATAATTATATTTCTTTCTTTTTAGTTTTATATTTTATTAATATTAATATTATGGGGGTTAAGCTCTTTAATAAATTTTTATAATTTTTATTTGTTATTGGTTCGTGTTGGTTTTAAAATAACTATCAATTTAAGTTTGTTGAAATTTTATTTTATTGGATTTTGATTTTTTTTTAATTTAATTAATTTATTGAAATTTTTTATCTAATTTATATTTAATTGTAATTATGATGAAATTAGTAATTGATTATATTTATTTATAGTTTTTTTTGCTAATATTTTAAAAGGAATTAGGCAAAATAATATTCTCGCATGTTTATCAAAAACATCTCTTCTTGTGTAATAAATGTGAAGTATGACCTGCCCACTGATTAATTTTGAAGGGCCGCGGTATTTTGACCGTGCAAAGGTAGCATAATCATTAGTCCTTTAATTGTGGACTGGAATGAATGGTTGGACGAGGAATATACTGTTTCTTAATATTTATGTTTGAATTTAATTTTTAAGTTAAAAAGCTTAAATTTATTTATGGGACGAGAAGACCCTATAGAGTTTATACAATTTATTTAATTATTTTGTTTGAGTTTATTTGTTGTTAATTATTTAATATGTTTTGTTGGGGTGATAGGAAGAATTAATTAACTCTTTTTTATTTTTTACATTTATTTATGATAAGTTGATCCATTTTTGTTGATTATAAGATTAAATTACCTTAGGGATAACAGCGTAATCTTTTCTGAGAGTTCTTATCGATGAATGGGTTTGCGACCTCGATGTTGGATTAAGATTTAATTTGGGTGTAGAATTTCAAGTGTTTAGGTCTGTTCGACCTTTAAAATCTTACATGATCTGAGTTCAGACCGGCGTGAGCCAGGTTGGTTTCTATCTATAATAAATTTTATATCTTAGTACGAGAGGACCAGATATTTTAAATAATTTTTAGTTTTATGATTGTTATTAATTATTTATTTACTATTTTGGCAGATAAGTGCAATGGATTTAGAATCTTTGAATATAGAATTTCTATAAATAGTATTGATGTTTAAGGAGATTTTTGGATTATTTATTATTTATATTTTGTTGGTTATTTTTGTAATAGTGGGTGTTGCTTTTTTAACTTTGTTGGAGCGTAAAGTGCTTGGTTATATTCATATTCGTAAAGGTCCCAATAAGGTTGGTTTTGTTGGTATTTTGCAACCTTTCAGAGATGCTATTAAGCTTTTTACTAAGGAGCAGACATTTCCTTTTTTATCTAATTATTTATGTTATTATTTTGCTCCTATTTTTAGACTATTTTTGGCTTTGTTAGTTTGATTTGTAATACCTTATTTTACTGGTTTGATTTCCTTTGAATTAGGTTTGTTATTTTTTCTTTGTTGTACTAGTTTAGGGGTTTATACTGTTATGATTGCTGGTTGATCATCTAATTCTAATTATGCCTTGTTGGGTGGATTACGAGCTGTTGCTCAGACTATTTCTTATGAGGTTAGATTAGCATTAATTTTATTATCTTTTGTTTTTTTGATTGGTAGTTATAATTTGACTAAATTTTATGATTTTCAAGTTTATATTTGAATAATTTTTTTTACTTTTCCTTTAGCAATAGTTTGATTTACTTCTTGTTTGGCAGAAACTAATCGAACTCCTTTTGATTTTGCTGAAGGGGAATCTGAATTAGTTTCTGGATTTAATGTTGAATATAGAAGAGGGGGATTTGCTTTAATTTTTTTGGCAGAATATGCTAGTATTTTATTTATAAGAATATTATTTTGTATTATTTTTTTAGGTAGTGATATTAATTCTTTATTATTCTATTTTAAGCTTACTTTTATTTCTTTTATATTTATTTGAGTTCGTGGAACAATACCACGTTTTCGTTATGATAAGTTGATATACTTGGCTTGGAAAAATTTTTTGCCTTTATCATTAAATTATTTATTATTTTTTATGGGAATTAGGATTTATTTATTTTTCTTATTAATTTAAGTAAGTGTATTAATTTAAGTAAAATAAGTTAATAGAAGATTTAAACTTCTTTCTTATGCTTTCAAAACATATACTTTTCTTAAAAGCTTTTTAACTTATTTATCTATTTAATTTATCTCAAATTTTAGTTATTAAGGGATTTAAAATATAATACATGAAATATATTACTGTTAAAATTTGACCAGTAATAATGTATGGGTCTTCTACTGGTCGTGCACCAATTCATGTTAATAAGATTACAATACTTCTTATTGATCAAAATATAATTTGATTGATTGGGTAAAATTGCATTCCCCGGAAGTTTGAATTATATAGAGGTATAATAAATAAAATTGCGATTGATAAAACTAAGGCAATTACCCCTCCTAATTTATTAGGAATTGATCGTAGAATAGCATAAGCAAATAGGAAATATCATTCTGGTTGAATATGAACTGGAGTTACTAGCGGATTAGCGGGGATGAAATTATCAGGATCTCCTAGAATATAAGGTTCTTTTAATGATAAGATAATTAATAATATAATTAGAATAATAAATCCCACTACATCTTTAATTGTAAAGTATGGATGGAATGGAATTTTATCAATGTTTCTATTTAACCCAATTGGATTATTTGATCCTGTTTGGTGGAGGAATAATAAATGTACTATTACGGCAGCTGTTACAATAAATGGTAATAGGAAGTGAAATGTAAAAAATCGGTTTAATGTTGCATTATCTACGGCAAAACCTCCTCATACTCATTGTACAAGATCAATTCCTAAATATGGAATAGCGGATAATAAATTTGTAATTACTGTTGCTCCTCAAAATGATATTTGACCTCATGGTAAAACATATCCTATGAAGGCAGTTGCTATTGTTAAGAATAAAATGATTACTCCTACAGATCATGTATGTAAAAATTTATATGATCCATAATATATACCTCGACCAATGTGTAAATAAATACAAATAAAGAATATAGAGGCACCATTAGCATGAAGTGTTCGTAATAGTCATCCATAATTTACGTCTCGACAGATATGTGCAACTCTTGAAAAGGCTATTTCGATATTTGGACAGTAATGTATAGCTAGAAATAGCCCTGTTACAATTTGTATTGCTAGACATAATCCTAATAGTGATCCAAAGTTCCATCAAGTTCTAATATTTGATGGGGCTGGTAAATCAATTAATGCATTATTAGCAATTTTAAATAAAGGATGACTGGTTCGTATAGGTTTATTCATTAATTTATTTGTCGTAAAGGACCTTTTGAAATATTTGTAATTTTTACAACTACAATTAGTGTTAAAAATAGATAAGATGCTAATATAATTGTAATTATATTTGTAGGTTGATTATATAATTTTGTTAATGAATTTATTATTTCATTTTCTGTATTATATATGTATTCGTGTATTATTATTTCTATATTATTAATTGTTTGATCTGTATTAATTAATAAAAATAATACTAACAGGGTTATAATTATTGTTAATATTATTTTTATTGATATATAAAATATTTCATTTGAGGCTAAGCTTGTAACATAAATGAATAATACTAATATTCCTCCTAAAAAAATAAGAAACAATACATATGCGAATCAAAATCTTTGAGATAATATACCTCTTACTATACATATAATTATAGTTTGAATTAATAATATTAAACCTATTGCTAGAGGGTGATTTATTTGTGTAAATATTATTCTTGTAGTTAATATGATGATTAAAATACTTTTAATTTCAGAGAATAGTTTATTTAAAATATTAGTTTTGGGGATTAATGAAGAGATTTATTTTCTCTTCTCTGAAGTTTTAAAAGGTGTACCTTATATTTGGTTTACAAGACCAATATTTTTATTAAATTATTAAAACTAATGATAATTATTTTTTTTTCTGTTATGTTTTTTTGTGGTATTTGGGTTTTTTCTTCTAATCGTAAACATTTACTTATTACATTGTTGAGTTTAGAATTTATTGTTTTAGTATTATTTTTGATATTATATGTTTATTTGAATGGTTTTAATTATGAATTATTTTTTAGAATAGTTTTTTTAACATTTTCTGTATGTGAAGGTGCTTTAGGTTTATCTATTTTAGTATCTATAATTCGTAGATATGGTAATGATTATTTTCAATCATATGTTATATTGCAATGTTAAAATTTTTAATTTTTTTAATCTTTTTAACCCCTTTATGTTTATTAAATAATTCTTGATGAATAATTCAATCATTAATATTTTTGTTATGTTTTTTATTTATGTTTTCAATATCGGGTTTGTTTTATTGAGGAAACTTGAGTTATTTGTTTGGTTCAGATTTAATTTCTTTCGGTTTAATTTTACTGAGAATGTGAATTTGTGTATTAATAGTGATGGCTAGAGAATCAATTTTTCGTTATAATTATTATAATAATTTATTTTTATTTATTGTTATTTTGTTATTAATTATGCTTTACTGTACATTTAGAAGATTGAGTATATTTTCTTTTTATTTGTTTTTTGAAGGTAGATTGATTCCTACATTGTTTTTGATTTTAGGTTGGGGATATCAACCTGAGCGTCTTCAAGCTGGTATTTATTTATTGTTTTATACTTTATTAGCTTCTCTTCCTTTATTAGTTGGTATATTTTATATCTATAATTGTTTAGGGATATTATATATTCCTTTGTTGATTAACAATTTTTTTGTTAACAATTTATTTTATTTGTGTATAATTATGGCATTTTTAGTTAAAATACCAATATTTTTAGTTCATTTGTGATTACCTAAAGCTCATGTGGAAGCTCCAGTTTCAGGTTCAATAATTTTAGCTGGTGTTTTATTGAAATTAGGAGGATATGGTTTATTACGTATTTTTGTAGTTTTAATATCATTTTCTATATTTAATTATGTTTGAATTTCTATTAGATTGGTTGGTGGTGTAATTGTGAGTTTAATTTGTATACGTCAGACTGATTTAAAGTCATTAATTGCTTATTCTTCTGTAGCCCATATAGGGATTGTTATTGGAGGTTTAATGACTTTGAATTATTGAGGCTTTTGTGGTTCTTATGTGTTAATAATTGCTCATGGTTTATGTTCTTCTGGTTTATTTTGTCTAGCTAATATTTCTTATGAGCGTTTAGGTAGACGAAGTTTATTAATTAATAAAGGTTTAATGAGATTTATACCTAGAATAACTATATGATGATTTTTATTAAGATCTTGTAATATAGCAGCCCCACCTTCATTAAATTTATTAGGTGAAATTAGATTACTGAATAGATTAGTTGGCTGATCTTGATTAACTATATATACTTTAATTTTCTTATCTTTTTTTAGTGCTGCTTATACTTTATATTTATATTCTTATAGACAACATGGTTTATATTATTCTGGTATTTATTCATGTTCTTTAGGATATTTACGTGAATATTTATTATTATTTTTACATTGATTTCCTTTGAATTTGTTGATTTTAGATAGTGATATTGTTTCATTTTGGTTATAATTACTTGAATAGTTTAATATAAAATACTGATTTGTGGTGTCAGTGATATAATTTATTTATTTTAGGTTATGATATATATATCAATTTGTTTTATTAGATTTATTTTTTTATTTTTATTTAGAATATTTTTGATTATTCTTGGTTTTTATTTTATTTTAAATGATATAATTTATTTTATTGAGTGGGAAATTATTAGTTTAAATTCAAGTTCAATTGTTATAACATTTTTATTTGACTGGATATCTTTAATATTTATAGGGTTTGTATTTTTTATTTCCTCTTTAGTTATTTTATATAGTGATGATTATATAAGTGGTGATATAAATATTAATCGTTTTATTTTGTTAGTTCTTATGTTTGTATTATCAATAATATTTTTAATTATTAGTCCTAATTTAATCAGAATTTTATTAGGTTGAGATGGGTTAGGATTAGTCTCTTATTGTTTAGTAATTTATTATCAGAATATTAAGTCTTATAATGCAGGTATACTTACAGCACTTTCTAATCGGGTTGGGGATGTATGTTTATTGATGGCTATTGCTTGAATATTAAATTTTGGTAGATGAAATTATATTTATTATTTAGAATTATTAAAAGGTAGATTTGAAATGGAAATTATTTCTTTTCTTGTGGTTTTGGCAGCTATAACTAAGAGAGCTCAAATTCCATTTTCTTCTTGGCTTCCTGCGGCTATGGCTGCTCCTACACCAGTTTCTGCTTTAGTTCATTCATCAACTTTAGTTACTGCTGGTGTATTTTTATTAATTCGGTTTAGAGTTATTTTTAGCGATTGATTAAATATTTTTCTTTTATTTATTTCTGGTTTAACAATATTTATAGCCGGTTTGGGGGCAAATTTTGAATATGATTTAAAAAAGATTATTGCTTTGTCTACTTTAAGTCAATTAGGTTTAATAATAAGTATTTTATCTATAGGATTTTCTATTTTGGCTTTTTTTCATCTATTAACTCATGCATTATTTAAGGCATTATTATTTATATGTGCTGGTATAGTAATTCATGTTATAAAGGATTCTCAGGATATTCGTTTTATAGGTAATTTATCTTTACAGATACCTTTAACTTCCACTTGTTTATGTATTTCTAATTTTGCTTTATGTGGTATACCTTTTTTAGCAGGATTTTATTCTAAGGATTTGATTTTGGAAATGGTTTCTTTAAGATATGTTAATATTTTTGGATTTTTTTTATTTTTTTTTTCTACTGGCTTAACTGTATGTTATTCTTTCCGTTTATTTTATTACACTTTATGTGGTGATTTTAATATATTATCTATATTTAATATGTATGAAGTTAGAATAAGTATAATTAAAGGGATAATTGGTTTATTAATTATGGCTATTATAGGTGGGTCATTTCTTAGTTGAGTTATTTTTCCTACTCCTTTATTAATTTGTTTACCATTTTATTTAAAAACGTTTGTTTTGTTGGTTAGATTTTTAGGAGGTTGATTTGGATATGAAATTTCCAGGATTAATATTGGTAATAAGTTAATATCTATTAAATTTTATTTATATTCAAGATTTATAGGTTCTATATGATTTATACCCTATCTTTCTACTTATGGTTTATCTAATTTACCCTTATATTTAGGTTATAAGTCATATAAGGTATTTGATTCTGGTTGAAGAGAATATTTTGGTGGTCAAGGTATATATATATTATTTATGTATATAGGAAAGGTTAATCAGTGGTGACAATATAATAATTTAAAATTTTTTCTTATATTTTTTGTAATATGGATTGTTATATTAATATTTATATTAATAATTTAAACTCAAATAGCTTATAAATTAGAGCATAACATTGAAGATGTTAGTGAGATTAATAGATCTTTGAGTATTATTTATAAAAGATTTCTTTGTTTCTACAGTGAAAATGTAGTGTTTTGAATTATTTTAAACTATATAAATGAGAAATGTAAACGGAATTCAACCGCTAAAGTAATAAGTTAGCAGCTTTTACTTGTTCTACACACTTCCTTAACTGGAATTTATTATTCAATTATATTATTAACAGTAATATACCTCTTTTTGGTTTCAGTTAAAAATAAGGATAATTTTATTATCTAAATATCAGGTCGAAACTGATTGCAATTATTTGCTTCTTATTTAAGATAGATTGAATAAATCAATACCTTTTGAATGCAACCCAAATGTTATGTTTAACTACTATCCTATGATGCTCATTCTAATGATCCTTGATTTCATTCATGATATAATCCTGCTAATAGGATTAATAAAAATATTGTTCTAATAATTGTTCATATTAGGATTCTTGATGTATATAAAATGATTGTTATTGGTAATAGTAGTGTAATTTCTACATCAAAAATTAAAAAAATTACTGCAATTAGGAAGAATCGTAATGAAAATGGTAAACGAGCTCTAGATTTAGGATCAAATCCACATTCAAAAGGAGATCTTTTTTCCCGATCTTCAATTTGTTTTTTTGAAAGTAAGGTTGCTAATATTATAATAATTGTAGATAATAATATAATTATAATGATAGAGTAACTTGTTAATATAATTATTTATCTTGTTTATACAAACTTTTTGATTGGAAGTCAAATATACTATATTATATTAGATAAATTATTTTATCTTCCTCATCAGTAAATAGAAATATATAAAAATAGTCATACAACATCTACAAAATGTCAATATCAAGCTGCTGCTTCAAATCCAAAGTGGTGATTTGATGAGAAGTGTAAAGTTAAGTGTCGTAATATACATGTAAGTAGAAATGTTGTGCCAATAATCACATGTAAACCATGAAATCCCGTTGCAATAAAAAATGTTGATCCATATACTGAGTCTGCAATAGTAAAAGGTGCCTCTATATATTCGTAGGCTTGTAACATAGTAAAATAAATTCCTAAAATTACTGTAAAAAATAAACCTTGTAATGCTTGATTATAATTATTTTCTAGTAAACCATGATGAGCTCATGTTACGGTAACTCCTGAAGCGAGAAGGATAGCTGTATTTAATAAAGGAATTTGTAGTGGGTTGAAGGGATAAATTCCTATCGGTGGTCATAATGATCCAATATCAATAGTGGGGGATAAACTTCTATGAAAGAATGCTCAAAAAAAGGAAATAAAAAAAAATACTTCTGAAATAATGAATAGGATTATTCCTCATCGTAATCCTTTTGTTACTATTTTAGTGTGTAATCCTTGATAAGTTCCTTCACGAACAATATCTCGTCATCATTGGACTATTGTTAATAGTATAATTATTATTCCAATTATTACCAGTTCTTGATTGTATTGATGAAATCATTTAATTATTCCTGTTATTGTTACTATTGCTCCAATAGCACCAGTTAGTGGTCATGGTCTTTGATCAACTAAGTGGAAGGGGTGATTTGCATGTCTTGTCATTAATTAACTTCTCTAGAGTATAAAGTTCTTAAAACTGCAAATACATATGATTGAATAATAGCTACTGCTGATTCTAAAATTAGTAGTGCAATTTGAGTTCCAATTAATAATCTTAATATTATATAATTTAATGATGGTCCTGTATTTCCTAATAAAGTTAATAATAAATGTCCAGCAATTATGTTGGCTGCTAATCGGACCGCTAATGTACCAGGTCGAATTATATTTCTGATTGTTTCAATACATACTATGAATGGTATTAGAATTGGAGGAGTACCTTGCGGTACAAGGTGTGCAAATATATGTTGAGTATTATTAATTCATCCGAATACTATAAATCTAATTCATAATGGTAATGCTAAAGATAATGTTAATACTATATGTCTTGTGCTAGTAAAAATATATGGAAATAACCCAAGAAAATTATTGAATATAATTATTGAAAATAATGAAATAAAAATAAAAGATGCTCCTTTATTAATATTTTTTGTCCCAAGTAGTGTTTTGAACTCTATATGTAGATTTGTTAATAATTTATTTCATAAGATATAATGTCGTGATGGAATTAATCAAAATCTTATTGGAATAATAGTTAATCCTAATATAGTACTTATTCAGTTTAATGATAAATTTATAATACTTGTTGATGGATCAAATACTGAAAATAAATTTCTTATCATTTTCAATTTATAATTTTAATATTAATTATTTTTTTTTCTGTTAATATTTTTATAGGAATATATGAGAAGTAGTTTATAAAATTAAATATTATGAATATAATGGAAAAGAATATAAATAGTATTAATCATCTTAAGGGTATTATTTGTGGAATAGAAAAATATTTTTATAAATAATTTTATCTTGACAAGATAATGTTATTATTTTAACTAATTTTTCTCATCAGAAGTAATTGCTAAATTACTATAAATTGGTTTAAGAGACCATTACTTGCTTTCAGTCATCTGATGATTCATTCATTTTTAGGATTCAATTAATGAAACTATTTGTTGAAACACTTTCAATTACAATAGGTATAAATCTGTGATTTGCTCCACAAATCTCGGAACATTGTCCGTATAATAAACCTGGACGATTAATTAAAAATCTAATTTGATTTAATCGTCCAGGTGTTGCATCGGCTTTAACTCCAAGGCTTGGAATAGTTCATGAATGAAGAACGTCGGCAGCTGTTACAATAATTCGAATGAATGTATTTATAGGTAGTGCAGCTCGATTATCCACATCTAATAGTCGAAATATATTATTTTCTATTTCGTTTTGTGGAATTATATAAGAATCAAATTCAACTTTTGCGAAATCTGAATATTCATAACTTCAATATCATTGATGGCCAATTGTTTTTAATGTAACTGTTGGAGTATTAATTTCGTCTATTAAATATAAGAGTCGTAGAGATGGTACTGCAATAAAAACTAGGATTACTGCTGGAGCAATTGTTCAAGCTAATTCAATTATTTGACCTTCTAATAGAAATCGGTTAATATATTTGTTAAAAATTATTGCAATTATTATATATGATACCACTATTAAAATTATAATAATAATTATAAGAGCATGATCATGAAAATAAATAAGTTGTTCTATAATAGGTGATGCTCTATCTTGTAAGTTTATATTAGCTCATGTTGTCATTAATTTTATAAATGGTTTCTAATAAAAGTTTATTGCTTTATATATGGAGCTTAAACCCATTGCACTTATCTGCCATATTAGAATGAATTAACTAGTAATTGTTGGTAATTCAGAATAACTATGTTCTGCAGGGGGTAAATTTTGTAATCATTCAATTGAATTTCTTGTTTGTGTTGGGAATAAAATTTGTCGGTTAGATCTTATTCTTTCTCACATAATAAAAATAAATATTAATACTCCAACAAATGAAATTATTGATCCGATTGATGATACAACATTTCATGCTGTATAAGCATCGGGGTAATCTGAATAACGTCGAGGTATTCCTGCCAATCCAAGAAAGTGTTGTGGGAAAAATGTTATGTTTACCCCAATAAATATAATTGCAAATTGTGCTTTTAATCATTTTGGGTTTATAGTTAAACCTGTAAATAGAGGATATCATTGAATAAAACCTGCTATAATTGCAAATACTGCTCCTATTGATAATACATAATGGAAGTGGGCTACAACATAATAAGTATCATGTAATACAATATCAATTGATGAATTTGCTAATACAACTCCTGTTAATCCTCCAATAGTAAATAGAAATACAAATCCCAATGATCATAAACATGGAGCTCTATAAGATAATTGGGAGCCATATACAGTAGCTAATCAACTGAAAATTTTAATACCTGTTGGTACTGCAATAATTATAGTAGCTGATGTAAAATAAGCTCGTGTATCAACATCCATTCCTACAGTAAATATATGATGAGCTCATACTACAAAACCTAATAAACCAATTGCTAATATAGCAAAAATTATTCCTAAATTTCCGAATGCTTCTTTTTTACCTCTTTCATGACAAATAATATGTGAAATTATTCCGAATCCTGGTAAAATTAAAATATATACTTCTGGATGTCCGAAAAACCAAAATAAATGTTGATAGAGAATTGGATCACCTCCTCCAGCAGGGTCAAAGAAGGATGTATTTAAGTTTCGGTCAGTTAATAGTATTGTGATTGCTCCAGCAAGAACTGGTAATGATAGTAACAATAATAAAGCTGTAATAGCTACAGATCAAACAAATAGTGGAATTCGTTCTGGTTTTATATTGATTGGTTTTATATTAATTGTTGTTGAAATAAAATTTACGGCTCCTAGAATTGAAGAGACACCAGCTAAATGTAATGAAAAAATTGCTAAATCAACAGATGCTCCAGCATGTGCAATACCTCTTGCTAATGGTGGGTATACTGTTCATCCTGTACCAGCACCTCTTTCTACCATGCTGCTCGCTAATAGTAATGTTAATGAAGGAGGTAATAATCAAAATCTTATATTGTTTATTCGTGGAAATGCTATATCTGGAGCTCCTAATATTAATGGAACTAATCAATTACCAAATCCGCCAATTATAATTGGTATTACTATGAAGAAAATTATAATGAAAGCATGTGCAGTTACAATTACATTATAAATTTGATCATCTCCAATTAATGAACCAGGTTGACCAAGTTCAGCACGAATTAATATTCTTAATGATGTTCCCACTATACCCGATCAAGCACCAAAGATGAAATACAAAGTTCCAATATCCTTATGATTTGTCGAAAATATTCATCGTTGCAAGGTTAGTAGAATGGCTGAGTTAAATAGGTGATAGATTGTAAATCTATTAAGGGGAAGAATTTCTCTTCTACTAAATAAACTAGGCTTTATATTCATGTTTATATGATAATAGAATGCAATTCTATAGGAGTAAATTTATTACTAAGGCTTAAAGAAATTTAATCTTTATTTATAGCTTTGAAGGATATTAGTTTAAAATTAACTTAAAGCCTTTAAAAGATATTAATCACTAATGTAGATAAAATTAAGCCAAATATGGAAATTGATGATAAAATTATCCCAATTGGGATAATTTTATTTCTATGGAATTGAATATTTCATTTTGTTTCAACATATAAAATTATAAAACTTGCATAACAAATTCGGAGATAATAGTATAAGGTTACTAATGACATAATTACTATTAGTGAAATAATGAAATTTATGTTATTGATAATTATATATTGAATAATAATTCATTTCGGTAAAAATCCTATAAATGGAGGTAAACCTCCTAATGACAATAAGGTAGTAAATATTAAAAATTTTACTGTAGATATATTGTTCCCTATTAAAAATGTTTGATTAACAAATGAGATCTGATAGGATCTAACAATTAATACAATTGTTAATGTTAATATTGAATAGATTAGGAAGTAAATAATTCATATATTTTCTCCAATATTTATAGCGGCTAATATTCATCCTATATGATTAATTGAAGAATAAGTTAAAATTTTTCGAATAGAAATTTGATTTAATCCTCCAATAGAGCCAATAGTGACTGATATTAAGATAATAATTCATATAAACATTCCTATATTTAGTGAATATGAAATTAACATTAAAGGAGCAATTTTTTGAATGGTTATTAAGATAAAACAATTAGATCATCTTAATCCTTCTATAATACTTGGGAATCATCAGTGAAAGGGAGCAGCCCCACCTTTCAATAGTAAAGGTGTATTAATAATTATTGCTGTTATATAATTATTAGAAAATATTATATATAATTCTTCAATTAATGATTTTCTAATAATTAGAAATAGTAGTGTTGATGATGCTAAGGCTTGTACAATAAAGTACTTTATTGAAGCTTCTGTTGTATACATATTTTTATTAGTTGATATTAAGGGAATAAATGATAATAAATTAATTTCTAGTCCAATTCATGCCCCTAATCATGAATTAGATGAAACTGAAATTAATATACCTCTTACTAATGTCGTTAATAAGAGGATTTTTGTTGAATTGTTGGTCATTAGAGAAGAGAGGATTTCCTCTATAAATGGGGTATGAACCCATTAGCTTTAATTAGCTTACTTTTCTAATATTATACATTTTGGTGTATGGTGCACAAAAATTTTTGATATTTTAGGTAATAGTTTAATTCTATTAAATGTAATAAAGGTAATTTGAAATTACATTATTTATCCTATCACGATAATCCTTTTTTCAGGCACTTTATT